TTTTGCAATATTACAAATAATATAAATACACACAAATTTGGGCGGGCTAAAATGCTAGTAGGGGGTTTCCTGTTTCCGGGGGGTTTGCAGGAATAATAGACTTCTTACTAGTTTAGGGGGGTAGGGGGGTTTGACGCGCGGGAGCCGGGGGGCATATTATAGAAACGTTCCTAGTTTCATTTGGTTATTTATGCTCTTGATATCACTTATGCAATTCATCTGTTAATATCTTTGAATAATTCACCAATATTCTTTGCGGCCGATTTCTAAATGTTCAACCTTGTCATCAAGGTCTGTATGCACTGTGAAATGCCAAGTGAAAAGGAAAAAAAAAGGAAAACCCGTTGTCCATTAGAAAGAACGCCCGGCATGGGGGGTAACGAGGAGTATGTACTCCACCATTAACCAATGTCAGGGCCAGTGAAAGTGTGAGAGACGAGAAATGTATGGCCTTGAGATGTAGAGCCAAATGCCAGGAATAATTCAAGAAGTGAAACCCCCACGATTTTTGTCCCTCACCTTCAAGAACCGTTGACATTAAGGAATCAACTGATGGTGGGCTCTTACTACATTAAGTAACAATTAAAGGAAGGATGTGGGTGACTTGAAACTAGCTGAGGCACACTTGTGCTAAATACACCAACTGTAGGTGTATGTACTGCGGCCTGGAGCGCGGGGTAAATATAATTGACTTGCATGGTCAGTGTGTACTAGGCAAAAATGGTTTAAACCATTTATGGGGATAATACATATTGGTATTTGAGCGGATTTTGAGCGGATTCTGGCAGTCTTCGGTCGAAATCTGGCAGAGTCCGGGAACGCAAAAACGCAAAAAAAAACGTAATCGTTAAACAAAAAAAAAAAAAAAAGTGAAATCGTTAAAAGGGTGCTAGAGGTAGGGGGTGTTTATTTAGCGCCCTCGCGTCATTTAGTGTCCATGGGGCGCTGATGCAACGTTTGTGCAACGTTAATTTAACGTTGGTGGCAAAAGTGATGCGCTCTGGATTACAAAACTGGTGTATGAAAATCAGGGAGTAGTTTAGTTAAGAATCCTGGCTTTGGGAGTCAGGGGCAGGGGTTAGAATCCCTTCTCTCTGAGCACTAGGAAGGGCTTGAACCTTCGACCTCTGGTTTACAAGACCGGTGCTCTTTCATCTGAGCTTCTAATGCATTGTCATTTTAAGACTTTGTTTTCTAGTAGGCCGGCCATAGGCGCTATGACTAGGAAAAGGGAAAAATAAATGAAGGATGCGATTTGTCCAATGATAATGTAAGGATGTTCTACAGGCATACCTCCAATTCAGGTTAAAATTATTACATCGGCGACTAGCAATCAGAAGAGGAATTGGGTTAGGGGTCGGAATGTTAGGCTTCGCTGTTTTGATGTGTGCAGAATGGGAACAAGAAAGAGGACTAGAATAGAGGCTAATAGGGCTAGAACCCCGCCAAGTTTGTTTGGGATGGATCGTAGAATGGCGTAAGCGAACAAGAAGTATCACTCAGGTTTGATGTGAGGTGGAGTCACTAAAGGATTAGCAGGGGTAAAGTTATCGGGGTCTCCCAGTAGATTTGGGGAGAAGAGGGCTAAAGAGATAAGGGCTACTAGTAGGGCAGCAAAGCCTAGAAGATCTTTATAAGAAAAGTAGGGGTGAAAAGATACTTTGTCAGAGTCTGAGTTTAAACCTGTTGGATTATTCGATCCTGTCTCGTGGAGGAAGATAAGATGTACAACTGTAGCAGCAGCAATCACAAAGGGAAGGAGGAAATGGAAGGCAAAGAACCGGGTAAGGGTGGCGTTGTCTACTGAAAATCCGCCTCAGATTCATTGAACTAGGGCGTTTCCAACGTAGGGAATGGCTGATAAAAGGTTGGTAATGACGGTAGCCCCTCAGAATGACATTTGTCCTCAGGGTAGGACGTAGCCTACGAAAGCAGTCATTATCACTAGGAGGAGAAGGACAACACCCACATTTCATGTCTCTTTATATAAGTATGATCCATAATACAAGCCCCGTCCGATGTGCAGGTAGATGCAAATGAAGAAAAAGGAAGCACCGTTTGCATGCATGTTTCGGATTAGTCAGCCGTAGTTGACGTCACGACAAATATGTGCTACAGATGAAAATGCTGTGGCAATGTCTGATGTATAATGTATTGCAAGGAAAAGGCCCGTAACAATCTGGGCGGCCAAACAAAGTCCTAGAAGAGACCCGAAGTTTCATCAAACTGAAATGTTTGACGGGGCTGGGAGATCAACCAGGGCATCGTTTGCGATTTTTAATAGGGGATGGGTTTTTCGAAGATTGGCCATTAGGTTCTTGTAGTTGAGTACAACGGTGGTTTTTCAAGTCGCAGGCCCTGGTTAAAATCCTGGCAAGAATTATGGTTTATATAACTTATTTATTATTAGTTGGCCTGGTTTTAGGCCTAGCGGCCGTGGCCTCAAACCCCTCACCCTACTTTGCTGCTTTGGGCCTTGTCACAGTAGCAGGAATGGGCTGTGGCATTTTAGTAGGGCACGGGGGTTCATTTTTATCTCTGATTTTGTTTTTGATCTATTTAGGCGGGATGTTAGTTGTGTTTGCGTATTCAGCAGCGCTGGCTTCGGAGCCCTATCCTGAGGGGTGGGGAAGTTGACCCGTTTTGCTTCTTATGTCAGTATATGTGTTTCTGGTCGCGTCTATCTCTGTCTTTTTCTCTGAGGGTTGGTATGAGGGGTCATGGATAACTGCTGACGAGTTTAGTGAATTCATGCTATTCCGGGGGGATCTTGGCGGGGTTGCTCTGATATATTCTTCAGGAGGAGGAGTTTTAATGCTTGGGGGATGAGTTTTATTACTGACGCTTTTTGTAGTTCTGGAGTTAACTCGAGGGCTAAGTCGGGGGACCTTACGGGCAGTTAGATGACAAGGATGAGAATTGCTAGTATTATGGTGAAGAAAAATAATAAGAAGTAGGTCTTAATTACACCCTGCTGTAGGTTGCTAATTGAAGTAGCCATTGGAAGGTTAACGGAGGCTACTATTTTTGGCCCGGTTTTCTCTAGTCAGGTTTGGTCAATTGTCTGATTGGCAACCAGTTGCCCAAGAATCAGGCCAGTTTTTGGGACTAGTCGATGGGCTACACTCGGGAAAAATCCTAATATATTTGAGAAGTGGTGAGTAGAAGATAAGGGTTTGATTTTAAATTGTTGGGACGTGAGAGATGCTAGTTCTAAGGCTGTGAGTAGTCCTATAATTGTTACAGCCAGTGCGGCCATTTTTAAGGTGAAAGGCATGGTTAAAACGGGGGTTTTAAGTGGAACAATATTGGCCGTAATTAGCAACCCTGCCAAAATGCTTCCTCAAGCGAGTCGTTTAATAGGGTTTATTACTGTAGGGTTATTTTCATTAATTGGGGAGATTGGATTAAAACGCGGGTGGCCCATAGAGGCAAAGAATACGACTCGGAGACTGTAAACTGCGGTAAATGATGTAGCTAGAAGCGTTAAAATTAGGGCCCAGGCGTTAAGGTAGGATGTATTTATAGCTTCAATGATGGCGTCTTTGGAGAAGAAGCCTGCTAAAAAAGGGACTCCTGTTAGAGCTAGGCTGCCAATGGTTAGACAAGAAGAGGTCAGTGGAAGGAGCTTGTGAAGTCCTCCTATTTTTCGGATATCTTGTTCATCATTAAGGCTATGAATGATGGAGCCTGAACATAAGAAAAGTATTGCTTTAAAGAAGGCGTGGGTGCAGATATGAAGAAAGGCGAGCTGGGGCTGGCCTAGTCCGATGGTAACTATTATTAGTCCTAATTGACTTGATGTAGAAAATGCAACAATTTTTTTGATGTCATTTTGGGTAAGGGCACATGTCGCAGTAAAGACGGTAGTTAGGGCCCCCAGGCAAAGGCATGTTGAGAGAATTAACGGGCTTTCTTGCATTAAGGGGCTGAGGCGGATAAGAAGGAAAATACCAGCAACAACCATGGTGCTAGAGTGCAGGAGGGCAGAGACCGGTGTTGGACCCTCTATGGCTGAGGGGAGCCAGGGGTGAAGCCCAAACTGGGCGGACTTTCCGGTAGCGGCCAGTACTAGGCCTAATAAGGGAAGGGTCATATCATGGCCTTTAGACACAGAAAAGAGCTGTTGTATCTCTCATGAGTTTAGGTTTACTACTATTCATGCTATTGCTAGAATTAGGCCGATATCACCGACTCGGTTATAAACTACGGCTTGGAGGGCCGCAGTGTTGGCGTCAGCCCGCCCGAACCACCAGCCAATAAGTAAGAAAGACATAATTCCAACACCTTCTCAGCCAATAAATAGTTGGAACATGTTGTTGGCTGTAACCAGAACAACCATAGCGATTAGAAAGATTAGAAGATACTTAAAGAATCGGTTTATATTGGGGTCACTGTGTATGTACCAAGATGCGAACTCTAAAATTGATCATGTTACGTAGAGGGCTACAGGGGTAAATACCACAGAGTAGAGGTCAAATTTAAAGCTGATATTAATTTCAAATATTAGAGTATTTATCCATTTTCAGTTTGTTATAATAGTCTCTACTCCTTCATTAAGAAAGATAAAAAGAGGTAGAAGGCTTACAAAAAAGGCCATCTTAACTGCTGTTTTAACGTTTTTTGTGGCCCACAGGTCCCCTGTGGGGTTAGGATTTAGTGTACCTAGGACTGGAAGGATAAGAAGAAGGAAAATTGTTATTAGGCTTGAGGAGAGAATCATTGTTGTAAAGTGCATAGCTGCTACTTGGAGTTGCACCAAGAGTTTTTGGTTCCTAAGACCAACGGATGAGCTGTTATCCTTTAGAAGCCTGTTCGAGTGGGCTTCGGACTTTAACCAAAGGGGCTAGAATTAGCAGTTCTTGCTGTCACGGCGACCCCTCTCGGTGGGTGAAGAGGGTTTAACTCTTATTTCTAGAATCACAATCTAGCGCTTTATTTAAACTACGCCTACAAGCTGTTCAGCCCCAGATCAAGCAGGGTTTTAAAATTAGAAGGAGGAGGGGAAGAAGGTGAAGGATTATGAGGAGATGTTCTCGTGTATGGGTTGGTTCAATTGCCAAGACGGGGTTAGTGATAGGGCCACGTTGAGTGGTTAGGAATATATGGAGAGAGTAACTAGCGGTAATTAGTACTCCCGCCCCGGTCAGGATTAGAGACCAGTTTGACCAGTTATACAAGGATGAGATAATCATAAGTTCTCCTATGAGGTTGGGTAGTGGAGGGAGTGCTAGGTTGGCGAGGGTAAATAGAAACCATCAAGTTGCTAAGAGAGGAAGGACCATTTGTAGACCCCGGGCTAAAAGCATGGTTCGGCTATGTGTTCGCTCATAGTTAGTGTTGGCTAAACAGAATAGGGCGGAGGAAGTTAAGCCATGGGCAATTATAAGGATTAATGCTCCTGTAAACCCCCAAGGAGTTTGGATTAGGATGCCTGCTGCGACAAGGCCTATGTGGCTTACTGAGGAGTAAGCGATTAGTGATTTAAGGTCTGTTTGTCGGAGGCAAATTGAGCCAGTTATTACGACGCCCCACAGGGCAAGAACAATAAAGGGGTAGCTGAGTTGTTTCGTGAGGGGCTCTAAGATAATAATAACTCGTATTATACCGTAACCTCCTAGTTTTAAAAGAACGGCTGCAAGGACTATTGACCCGGCGATGGGGGCTTCGACGTGAGCTTTTGGAAGTCAAAGGTGTGCTCCATATAGGGGCATTTTTACTAAGAATGCTAGTAAACAGCCTGCCCACCAGAATTTACTTGCTTCTGTATGCAGTTGTAAAGGGGGAAAAAATTGAGTGGTTAGAAAAGAAAGAGTTCCTGTCGAGGTCTGAAGTAGAAGGAGGGCCACTAGTAGTGGTAAAGAGCCGGCTAAGGTATAAAATAAAAAGTAAATACCTGCGTTTAATCGCTCTGTTTGGTTTCCTCATCGTGTGATAATTACGAGTGTGGGAATTAAGGTCGCTTCAAATATAATGTAGAACATGATTATCTCGGTTGCCCCAAATGCTAAGATTAAGAAGATTTGAAGGGAAGTAAGGAGAGAGATATAGGTTCGCTGGCGATTGGTAGGTTCTTGGGCTATATGGTTTTGGCTCGCAAGAATTATTAAGGGCAGAAGTCAGCAAGTAAGTACGAGAAGGGGGGTAGAGAGAGGGTCTGTTGCTATAAAAGTGTTAAGGGAAGATCAGCCAACCTCCCCTGGGAGGCTAAGTCAGGAGAGGCTTATAAGAGCAATCATTATGCTATGGCCGAGTGTTGAGGATCACAGGTATTTAGTGGGGCTCAGTCAGATTGTGGGTAGAAGCATAACAGTAGGAATAAGAATTATTAACATTGGAGTAGGCTAAGGTTTTTTAAACGGTCAGTACCGTGGGTTCGAGCTATTGCTACAAGCAGTGCTAGGCCTGCACTTGCTTCACATGCTGAGAAAGCAAGTAAGATCATTGGGCCTGCCGAAAATGCACTTGAGGCTAAGACTAGACCTCACAGGCATAGTGAAATAAAAAGAATAAGTATTATCGCTTCTAAGCAAAGTAAGGCGGAGAGAAGATGCTTTCGGTAAAAAATTAAACCCATGAAGCTAACAAAGTAGGCTGACGAGAATGCATAGTGAGTTAAGGTCATCAGGTAAATATGGACTTAAACCATAAGTTTTTGAGCCGAAATCAAATGTTTTTATTAAACTAAGTACCTATTCTGCCCACTCTAGGCCCCCTTGAAGTCATTCATAGATTAACCCTAGAGTTAGTAGTATAAGAATAGCAGAAGCTCAAAAGAAAGTTGTTAGAGGGGAGGGAAGTTGGTCCCCTCAGGGAAGGGGAAGAAGTAAGGCAATTTCTAAGTCGAAGAGGAGAAATAGGATTGCGACTAGAAAAAAGCGAATGGAGAATGGCAAACGGGCGGACCCCACTGGATCAAAGCCGCACTCATACGGTGAGAGTTTCTCATAATCAGGGGTTATTTGTGGGAGGAAAAATGAAACAGTTGCGAGCAGTGCGGCGAGGGCTAATGAGATGCAAATAATGACTAGTACTAAGTTCATTATCTTTCCTTGGAGTCTAACCAAGACTGAGTGATTGGAAGTCACTTGTACTTTTTAATACTAGAAAGATATGAGCCTCATCAGTAGATAGAGATATATAAGAATAGTCAGACTACGTCTACAAAGTGTCAGTATCATGCTGCAGCTTCGAATCCGAAGTGATGTTCTGATGTAAAATGGAACTGGACTTGTCGTAAGAGGCAGACTGCCAGAAATGTTGACCCAATAATTACATGGAGGCCATGAAACCCTGTTGCCACAAAAAATGTAGAGCCATAGACGCCATCTGCAATGGTGAAGGGTGCCTCGTAGTACTCTATTGCTTGAAGGAATGTAAAGTAAAACCCCAGGAGAATTGTGAGTGTCAAGGACTGAATTGCTTGTTTTCGCTGCCCCTCCATAATACTATGGTGAGCTCAAGTGACCGTGACACCGGAGGCGAGAAGGACAGCAGTATTGAGAAGGGGAACTTCAAAGGGGTCCAGTGTTGTAATACCCATGGGTGGTCAACATCCACCAAGTTCGGGGGTTGGGGCTAGGCTTGAGTGATAAAATGCTCAGAAGAAACCTAGGAAAAAGAAGACCTCTGAGGTAATAAATAGAATTATCCCGTACCGAAGGCCTTTTTGAACAGGGGGTGTATGATGACCTTGAAAGGTGCCCTCTCGGATAATGTCTCGCCATCATTGATATATGGTTAGTAGTAACAGAACAAGTCCAAGGGACATGAGAACCGTGGAGTTAAAGTGTATTCAGATTGCTGTTCCAGATGTAAGTAGAAGGGCGGCTACTGCGCCTGTGAGGGGTCAAGGGCTTGGGTCAACTATATGATATGCATGTGCTTGATGGGCCATTAGACGTTTTCTTGTAGGTAAAGGCTTAAAAGAAGTACGAATACATAGGCTTGGATTATGGCCACGGCGACTTCTAGTAGGGTTAGCAAGAATAGTAAGACAGAGGTAAGAGCGGCGACTGTGGGCATTATAGGGAAAAGAACAAAAGCCGCAGTTGCAATTAGTTGAATTAGAAGGTGCCCGGCTGTCAAGTTTGCGGTAAGTCGAACACCGAGGGCCAATGGTCGAATAAAAAGGCTAATTGTCTCAATCACGATTAAAACCGGGATTAGGGCGGTAGGAGTTCCTTCGGGGAGGAGGTGACCAAGGGCATGTGTTGGCTGATTTCGTATTCCAATAATGACAGTTGCTAGTCAAAGTGGTACTGCAAAGGCTATATTAAGTGACAGCTGCGTTGTTGGAGTAAATGTATAAGGCAGTAGGCCTAGCATATTTAAGGTAATTAAAAATAGTATTAAAGATATGAGGAGAGCGGCCCATTTGTGTCCGCCTAAGCTTATTGGCTGAAAGATTTGTTTTACAAATCAGTTCATGAATATAGATTGAAGGGTAATGAAGCGGTTATTAAGTCATCGGGCACCGGGTTGGAAGTAAAGGACTCATGGCAATGTTAGGGCGAGTCCGATAAGAGGCACCCCTAGAAGTGTAGGGCTCATAAATTGATCAAAGAGGCTTAAAGTCATGGTCAGGATCAGGTCTCTGTTTTTGATTTTTTTACGCTCTGTGGGGCGGGGTCATTGGGAAAATGGTGAGCTAAAACTTTAGGTGGGATAACGGCTAGGAAAACTAGTCATGAGAATACTATAATAGCAAATCAGGGTGCGGGGTTCAACTGAGGCATGTCACCAGGGGTGGGCGGGAGTCACCAATTTTTAGCTTAAAAGGCTAATGCTATCCCCTTTTAGCTTCCTGGTGAGGCATCTTGAAGTATTAGGTAAAGATCAGTTCTCGAAGTGTTCTAGAGGAACAGCTTCCACTACAATGGGTATAAAGCTATGATTAGCTCCGCAAATTTCTGAGCATTGTCCATAAAACACACCCGGACGGGAAGTAATGAAGGCTGTTTGATTTAGGCGGCCGGGGACGGCGTCCATTTTTACTCCAAGGCTTGGGACGGCCCATGAGTGTAAAACATCCTCGGCGGAGACAAGAACCCGGATGGGGGACTCAACAGGAATGACCATGCGATGGTCTGTTTCAAGTAGTCGAAATTGACCAGGGGCGAGGTCTTGTGTAGGGACCATATACGAGTCGAACCCTAGGTCTTCATAATCCGTATATTCGTAGCTTCAGTATCATTGATGTCCTATGGCTTTAATTGTGAGGTGGGGGTCATTGATTTCATCCATGAGGTAGAGAATGCGAAGGGAGGGTAGGGCAATCAGAATTAGGATAATTGCTGGTAGCAAGGTTCAGATGATTTCAATTTCTTGGGAGTCCAGAATGAACTTATTTGTTAGCTTGGTGGTTACCATAGCCACAATAATGTAAAGAACAAGGGTGCTGATTAAGAAAACAATTATTAATGCATGGTCATGAAAATGGAGAAGTTCTTCTATAACGGGTGAAGCTGCATCTTGGAATCCTAGTTGAGATGGATGTGCCATAAGCAAGATACGTGGGGCTTTAACCCACAATTTTGCCTTGACAAGGCAGTGTTATTCCTTTAACTAGAATCTTATTAACTTAGGGAAGAAAGTGACAGAGCGGTTATGTGGCTGGCTTGAAACCAGTTTATGGGGGTTCGACTCCTTCCTTTCTCGATTAAAATTTGGATTGTTGAATTTGAACGAATGCAGGTTCTTCAAATGTATGGTAAGGGGGAGGACACCCGTGCAGTCATTCTACGTTTGTGGCTGTTAGTTCAACTGATAAGACTTCACGTTTTGCCGCGAATGCCTCCCAGATAATAAATAGGAATATAATTACAGCAATAAGGGAGATTAATGACCCCAGGGATGAGATAGTATTTCACAGTGTGTATGCGTCAGGGTAATCTGAGTATCGTCGAGGTATTCCCGCCAATCCTAAGAAGTGCTGAGGGAAAAAGGTGAGGTTTACACCTACAAACATAACTCCGAAGTGGATTTTTGTTCACGTATTGTGAAGGGTGTAGCCTGAGAATAGGGGAAATCAGTGAACGAATGCTCCCATGATGGCAAAGACTGCTCCTATAGAGAGGACATAGTGGAAGTGGGCTACAACATAGTATGTATCATGAAGTATAATGTCCAGAGATGAGTTGGCTAAAACAATTCCTGTTAAACCTCCGACAGTAAATAAGAAGATAAAGCCTAGAGCTCATAACAGGGGGGTTTCTCATTTGATTGAGCCCCCATGCAAGGTAGCTAGTCAACTAAACACTTTGACTCCTGTGGGAATTGCGATAATTATAGTGGCGGAAGTAAAATAAGCTCGAGTGTCCACGTCCATCCCTACAGTGAACATATGATGGGCTCATACGATAAAGCCCAGCAAGCCAATTGCTATTATAGCTCATACTATTCCCATGTAACCAAACGGCTCTTTTTTGCCTGAGTAATATGCTACAATGTGAGAAATCATTCCGAAGCCGGGCAAAATTAGAATGTAGACTTCAGGATGCCCAAAGAATCAGAATAAATGTTGATAAAGAATGGGGTCCCCCCCTCCTGCGGGGTCGAAAAATGTTGTATTTAGGTTCCGATCTGTGAGAAGCATGGTGATACCTGCAGCTAGAACAGGAAGAGAGAGTAGAAGTAATACTGCGGTAATTAGTACAGCCCACACAAATAAAGGGGTTTGATATTGGGAAATGGCTGGAGGTTTTATATTAATAATAGTTGTGATGAAATTAATGGCCCCTAGGATAGAAGAAATTCCGGCCAGGTGAAGAGAGAAAATGGTTAAATCTACGGAGGCCCCTGCGTGTGCCAAATTACCTGACAAGGGGGGATATACGGTTCATCCTGTTCCGGCACCAGCTTCTACACCAGATGAGGCCAATAATAGAAGGAAAGAAGGGGGCAGGAGTCAAAAGCTTATATTATTTATCCGTGGGAAGGCCATGTCGGGGGCTCCAATCATTAAAGGGATTAATCAGTTGCCAAACCCCCCAATTATGATTGGCATTACTATAAAGAAAATTATTACGAAAGCATGTGCAGTTACAATTACGTTATAGATCTGGTCGTCTCCTAATAGGGAGCCTGGTTGACTTAGTTCTGCCCGAATGAGTAGACTTAAGGCCGTCCCTACCATTCCCGCCCAGGCACCAAAGATTAGATACAGGGTGCCGATGTCTTTGTGATTAGTTGAGAAAAATCAACGTGTGATTGCCACAGGTAAGGTGGCTGAGCGTTTAGCGGTGGATTGTAGCCCCATGGACAGAGGTTAAAGTCCTCTTCTTACCAGCCCCGAGGTGTTAACACATTAGATTGCAAATCTTAAGTGGCAGGCTAATACCCTGCCGGGGCTTTCCCCCGCCTTTTTTTTTCGGCAAGGCGGGGGAAAGGTAGATGGATGCCCGCTGGTTTAGGCGCTTAGCTGTTAACTAAGAGATTGTAGGATCGAGGCCTACCCACCTAGGAAGGCTTTAGCTTAATTAAAGTGTCTGTTTTGCATACAGAAGATGTGGGTTAGTGTCCCGTAGGTCTTACAGAGGCTGGGGGGCTTTCACTCCCGCTTAGGGCTTTGAAGGCCCTTGGTCTTAATACTATCCTAAGCCTCTTTACAAAGGGAGAACCACTGATAAGATTGCAGGGGTAACCGGGAGTAGAAGAATAGAGAGGGAGGTTGTTATAGCTAGGGGAAGTGATACTTGCTTTGTTACTAGTCGTCAGGGGGGTGTTCCCATGAGATTATTAGGAGAGGAGGTAAATGTGAGGGAGTAACAAATGCGTAGGTAGAAGAAAAGGCTGAGTAGCGCAGAGAGGGCGGCCAAGGTTGCAACTAGGGCTAGATCTTGCTTAGTTAATTCTTGAATAATTAATCATTTTGGCATAAAGCCCGAGAGGGGAGGAAGTCCGCCTAAGGATAATAGCACTAAAGGTGCTAGGGCTGTAATGGAGGGGGTTTTAGCTCAAGATGTTGCCAGGCTGTTCATATCTGTGGATTTAAGGAGTTTAAAGATTAGAAAAGTAGATGATGTTATAACAATGTATGTTGATAAAGCAAGAATTGTAAGGGGGGTGGAGAATTGCATAATTACTATTATTCAGCCTAAGTGGGCGATCGAAGAATATGCGAGCACTTTGCGGAGTTGTGTGTGGTTTAAACCTCCTCACCCCCCAATTAATATTGAAAGAAGTCCTAGAGAAGTGATGAGAAGGGGGGTGTCGGGGAAGATTTGAACGAGAAGGGCAAAGGGTGCGAGTTTTTGTCATGTGGAGAGGATTAAGCCCGTGGTCAAGTCTAGTCCTTGAATAACTTCGGGAAGTCAGGCGTGAAGAGGGGCCAAGCCTAGTTTTAAGGATAGAGCGATTGTAATTATGACGGTTGGAAGGGGGTGATTGATACTTATGATGTCCCACTGGCCCGAAAGTCAGGCGTTAGTTGAGCTGGCAAATAAGATGGTTGCTGCGGCTGCCGATTGAATTAAAAAATACTTGGTGGTGGCTTCAACGGCTCGGGGGTGGTGATGTTGTGCTATTAATGGCAAAATGGCGAGGGTATTTATTTCAAGGCCTATTCATGCTAAGAGTCAGTGTGAGCTAGCGAATGTGACTGTAGTGCCGAGGCCTAAGCCCATAAGTAGAATTGAAAGGACGTAAGGATTCATTAGCAAAGGAAGGATTTTAACCAACATATTTGGGGTATGGGCCCAAAAGCTTTTATTAGCTGACTTTACTAGGAAGTGGTGTAGTGGAAGCACTAAGAGTTTTGATCTCTTCAGGTAGGGTTCAAACCCCTTCTTTCTAAGGAGATGGAGGGGCTTTAACCCTCATTATTCACCCTATCAAAGTGACCCTTTTTCAGGCACATTTCCTGAGTTAAAGTTGAGGAGGGAGGCCGCTCAACGTGATTGGAAGAGAAAGGTGTCAAATAACTAGCGCTAGGGTCAGAGGTAAAAAGTTTTTTCAAATTAAATGCATTAGTTGGTCGTATCGGAACCGAGGGTAAGATGCTCGCACTCATAAAAATACGACTGAAAGGAGGGTGGCTTTAAGCATTAATAAGGTCGCGGTTAGTTCTGGAAAGTTGTGGTAGGTTGAAGAGCCTAGAAATAGTACTGCTGAGAGGGTATTTATAAGTAAAATGTTACCGTATTCTGCCAGAAAAAAAAGGGCAAAAGGTCCGCCGGCATACTCTACGTTGAAGCCAGACACTAGTTCGGACTCTCCTTCAGTTAGGTCGAAAGGGGCCCGGTTAGTTTCCGCGAGTGTGGAGATATATCACATGGCTGCTAGTGGTCATGCTGGTAGAAGTAATCAGGTGGCTTCTTGTGCGGTGCTGAAGGTTTGAAGAGTAAAACCCCCCGTAAAGACAATTGTGTTAAGAAGAATAAGGCCCAAGCTTACTTCATAAGAGATGGTTTGGGCGACCGCTCGAAGAGCACCAATTAATGCATATTTAGAGTTGGAGGCTCATCCGGAGCCAAGAATAGAATATACTGCCAGGCTCGATAGTGCTAAAATAAATAAAATGCCTAAGTTTAGGTCGGTGACGGGAAAAGGCATAGGAAGGGGGGCTCAGAGGGTTAGGGCTAAGGTAAGGGCTATAATAGGGGTAATTAAGAACAAGGCGGGCGAGGAGGTGGAGGGTCGGACGGGCTCTTTCATGAAAAGTTTTAAGCCATCAGCGAAGGGTTGCAAAAGGCCGTAAGGGCCAACAACATTTGGGCCTTTACGAAGTTGCATGTAGCTTAGCACTTTACGCTCTACCAAGGTCAAGAGGGCTACTGCCAACAAAACAAAAATCATAACAATCAGGGGATTAATAATGAAGCTTAATATTGTTGAGAACATAGTTAAGGAGAGGAATTGAACCTCTGTGGAAAGGGCTTAGGTCTTTTGCAATATCCGGGCTCTGCCACCTTAACATGTCATTTTCTATGACTAAAGGGTGTAACCTCTTGTCTTATTTAGTTTTCTTCATAAGGTGAGACTAAGGCATAATTTTTCATGGGCCTTCTTTCTTCGGTCCTTTCGTACTAGAAGAGAGTACGTCATAGATAGAAACTGACCTGGATTACTCCGGTCTGAACTCAGATCACGTAGGACTTTAATTGTTGAACAAACAAACCCTTAATAGCGGCTGCACCATTAGGATGTCCTGATCCAACATCGAGGTCGTAAACCCTCTTGTCGATATGGACTCTAAAAGAGGATTGCGCTGTTATCCCTGGGGTAACTCGGTCCGTTGATCGGCCAGGCCGGATCATTAAGGTCAGATGTTCTGTTACTTAGAGGAGAAGCTCTTGGTTATAAGATAAGGGTTCTCAATCCTCGTGGGAGTTTTTTATTATCCCGCGGTCGCCCCAACCAAAGACAGGGAAGCAGGGGCCAATTTGTTTAATTTACTTGTTTGTTATTCTTGACATGGTCTGCTCATAGTCTAAAGCTCCACAGGGTCTTCTCGTCTTATGTTATTATCCCCGCTTCTGCACGGGGGGATCAATTTCATTGACTAGGGAGAGGAGACAGTTAAGCCCTCGTCGTGCCATTCATACAGGCCTTCATTTAAAAGGCAAGTGATTGCGCTACCTTTGCACGGTCAAAATACCGCGGCCGTTAAACTACTAGTCACAGGGCAGGCGGTACCTCTTATTTAACTTTTACAAGAGGCGATGTTTTTGGTAAACAGGCGAGGCTTGAGCATATTTGCCGAGTTCCTTCTGTCCCTTTTTGTCTTTCCCAGGGAGCACTCCGGTGTGGGGTCAACGGTGGTTTTATCGGGAATTTCTTGTTCTTTTTTTTATCCGACATCCCCTCTTTGACTGGGGCCGTTAAGATTCGGTGGTTTGTCCGTTCCGATTTACACGTGTGCAGGGAGAAGTTCGTAACTTCTTATTACTCATACTAGCATAATTTCTTTCATAAGGTATGAAATAGCTCGTTAACTTTAGGGGATTAAAACTGATTTATCAGAATTGTAGGTGTGTTTTATGCTTAAGCTTTAACGCTATTGATCAGGGTGGCTGCTTTTAGGCCCACCTGGGCATTAAACCTTTAAAATTATGATTCTTATCCTCCTAGTAAAGTTGTATCTTTTATCAAACAGGCTGTACCCTCTTTGACTAACTCTTTTGTTTTCTAATCATTTAGGCTAAGTGATGCTAAATCGAAATTTAGAAAGCAAAAGGCTGAACTTCTATTCATTTCACGAGCAACCAGCTATAACTTAGTTCGATAGGTCTGTCACCTCTACTTGAAGATCTTCCCACTCTTTTGCCACAGAGACGGGTTTGCCCTATTTCGTAGGCTGTCTTGAAGTAGCTCACTAAGTTTCGGGGTTTCAAACTACAGTGCTCTTTGCTTGATTAAACTGGCTAATTCATGATGCAAAAGGTACAAGGGTTAATCTCTGCTTTGTTTTTCTTTACTGGTTTGTTTCATTTCTCTTTCAGCTTTCCCTTGCGGTACTTTGTCTATAGCTCCTTTATCCTTTTCTGTCTCCCATACTCAGGGGGAAAAATGATTTATTTAATGTGTTTGGTTTATTAATTACTAGAAATATTTGATTTTTAAGTTAAGGTTTTGGGCTAGCTTGTTAGAGTCAGGGTAATCCGATTTGCACGGATGACTTCTCGGTGTAAGGGAGATGCTTTTCTTTCTTAGCTATACTCTGATTTATCCAAGTGCACCTTCCGGTACACTTACCATGTTACGACTTGCCTCCCCTTTGTTCCTTCAAAGGTTTATATATGTTTTTAACTCGGAGTTGGGGAGAGTGACGGGCGGTGTGTGCGCGCTTCAGGGCCAGTTTCAGCAGAACACTCTATTTGCTGCTTACTGCTAAATCCTCCTTCTAACGTACCTTTCATTATGTTATCCGTTTTCCTTGAAACAAGGAATGTAGCCCATTTCTTCCCCTCTCATATGCTACACCTCGACCTGACGTTTTGAGTATAACTGGTTGTGCTTACTATTAGACCTTCACAGGGTAAGCTGACGACGGCGGTATATAGGCGGGAAAAACAAGAGAGGGTGAGGTTTAACGGGGGTTATCGGTTCTAGAACAGGCTCCTCTAGGTGGGTCTAAAGCACCGCCAAGTCCTTTGGGTTTTAAGCTGATGCTCGTAGTACCCAGGCGGATGATAATGTAATAGCTCATCAAAGTTTACAGCTATGCATAGTGGGGTATCTAATCCCAGTTTGTTTCATAGTTTTCGTGGGTTCATAGGGTTAAAGTCACTTTCGTTTCTGACCTTCTAATTTTCGAGTGCGTATAACAGCTTTGAAAACATTCGACTTTAGTTTCATTCTTATTAACCACGCTTTACGCCGTAATCTATCAGCTCGAACCGCTCGTATAACCGCGGTGGCTGGCACGAGTTTAACCGGTTCTCTTAGCTTTAATTAAGTCAAGTTTTCACTTATTGCTTAATGTCTATCACTGCTGAGTTCCCTTGGGGGTGTGGCTAAGCAAGGTGTCATGGGCGGGAGTAATTGAGCCTGATACCAGCTCCTTGTTTCCTTTAAGGAAACTGTAGGGCATTCTCACGGGATTGCGGATACTTGCATGTGTAAGTTTAGCTAAAGTTGATAGTAAAGTCAGGACCAAACTTTTGTGCTCGTGAAACCAATCTAAGGTTTGTCTTAACATCTTCAGTGTTATGCTTTAGTTAAGCTACACTAGC